ACTGTCTATTGAACCCTCTTGATTAAGTCTACCATAGAAGGTCAACAATCGACAATAGCCTTCCCCCCGAACACAGCTCACAATTTTCATTGTACTGTGCTCTCCAAAGAGCAACTCCTCCCAAAAGCAATGTTGCCCCTAGGAATTCTTGAAGTTCTTAAGAATTCAAACTCCGGAAGAACCAGGAACAAAAAGCTCTTCTTTTTTCCACCGACTCTTTGGTCTTATCTTAAAAAGATTGCCCTTCTCCGACCCTTCCTGCCCAATCAGAAGGGGCAGCTAATGCGTTCCACTTCTCAAATCAGGGTTTGTGGTCGGTCTGTGACCCCTGGATGACGAAAGCATCCTTGGAGTGATCTCGTAGTTCCTACGGGGTGGAGATGATGGGGTCGGTCCATGGCATGACTTTTCCTTCTGCCCCCGTTTTTTTGGGCTAAAAAGGGTTGAAGGGAGATAGTACATCAAGTTGTTCGCAAGGGCCAACTTGATCCTCTTCCCCGAGGATCCTATAAGAAAGATCCCTAGGAGAGCCGCCAACTCCAACTATGGACCATGTACGATCCATACTAGATCTAACCAACTACCCACCCTACCTTCTCTACGTTCTTGACAGTCTATCCTCGTCTTAATAGAGTTTTTTAGTGGCATGTTACGGTCCTTTCTCCCATTACTGATAAAAAGTGAGCCACTGGTTCAGGTAAAAATACTATCATTACCGCCTAAACAATCAGACATCCAACCCGTAATCGCAACGACCCGATTGCAAGAGCGGAGCTCTACCAACTGAGCTATATCCCCGTAGATATCAAATGAAGCAGACAACAATCCTACTACATAGCGCATTAATGGGTGTACTACATAGCGCATAATGGGTGGGCTATCCTGGGCTTGAACCAGAGACCTCGCCCGTGAAGTAAATAATCGCACCTATGATTCGATGAGAATAAGTTCTCTCTTCATTCAGGAGCGACTCATCCTTCCCGAACACAGCATACAATTTTCCGCTGTACTGCGCTCTCCAAGTGTACTTGCTCTCCTTCCTTTTTCTTCACCAACGGCAAGAAAAGAAGTCAAAATTTGGATGAGAAGAGAAAAGGAGGTATTAATAAGATCCTCCTAACCCAATCCCAGACACTCCAAGATCCTTTTTCGATCCTGCTTTTCTCATCGTTTATTAGGAGACGAATAACGATTTCCTAATCTACTGATCCGGAAATTGTTCATAGTAATTGAACGAGTCGAAGACCGAGCAAGTATTTAACTATCCATATAGGTTTGAAAAAGTCTCTCGGCCGGACCTATACTTACTATATTTCCCGCATCCCACGCAAAGAAAAAAGCATGAATTCGAATGATATGATCCCTCCGTCACCCTAGAATAAAAGGTGATCTCGTAGTTCTTGGTCTGTGAAGATGTGTTGTTAGGTGTTTTTTTACACATTTAGGCTTCAATAATAAGAACTTCAGCCTGTGCTCGAGAGATAGCCTTCCATACACTGATAAGGTATGCATGGATTCTCGAAAAAAGGTAGCCAAAATACATGGCTGCCCAGGACCGCCCAGATCCCACGAATGAATAGAAAATTTGATCTACATTCGATCTCACCTTAATCACCTCATCTATCCTCCTGCTAAAAAAAAGTCAGTTTTCAACCCTGGTTCGAACAGAAGGAGTACGCCATGCTAATGTGCCTTAGATGATCCACATCTCTGGGTCAGGCGTTGATGAGCACATTGAACTATCCATGTGGCTGATAGCCTTCACAGCCCAGGCACAACGACGCAGTTATCAGGGGCGCGCTCTACCACTGAGCTAATAGCCCAGTAGGCCCCCCCAGTAGTAGGGGATGCCTGCCAAAAGCAAGATAAATCCTCTTGCTCACTTGCTTGCCTTTTTTTTTTTGAGACCTTCTTTTTGTATGTGTTCGTGTTTTATTAATTGCTATAATTCTAAAAAAATGAAACTGAACTCACGAATGCCATAAGCTTCTTAAATAAATAACATAAGCTTCTTAAAAAAAGAAAGAAAACAATGCCTTTAATAAAGAAGTCACCAATGACATAAGCTTCTTAAATAAAGAAGTCACCAATGACATAAGCCAATTCAATAAAGAAACCAATGCCATAAGCAATTGAAACACATTTTTCAATAATTGAAATAGAATTTTGAAAAGGTTCATTAATAATTGAAAGAGAAGTTTTAATATTCTTAGGATCATTTTCCATATTCTTAGGATCATTTTCCATATTCTTAGGATCATTATTTTCATTACTATGTTTTGTTTTACTATGTTCTTCATTATTTTCATTACTATGTTTTGTTTTACGATGTTTTTCATTATTTTCATTACTTGTTTTGATTCTATTATAGATAGAGAAATTAAATAAAGACAATGATTTCAAAAAAATCATTGTCTCTTATTTAATGTTATAAAATATAATGTTTAATGTATAAATGAAACGACTCAACATACTAAATGAATAAACTAAAACAAGGGCA